AGTAAAATGCCTGATTTAAAAGGATTATCGTGATAGGATAAATAATGTAATTCTATTACTTTTACTAACTAATTTACTACATTTAACAGAATTAAACTGTAATCCTAAAATATCAAAAATTTTTGTGCACCTTACACCAAAATGTAGAAAAGTAAGCTAAATTTAAGCTAATGGGTTCATATCCCATTTATAGAGTTAACCTCTCTTTTCTAATGCCCAATAATTCGACAAAAATCCTCTTCTTAAGAATATTAATTAGAGGTGTATTAATTTCATTATGTGCTAATTCATGAATAGGAGCATGAATAGGTCTAGAAATTAATTTACTCTCCTTCATTCCTTTGCTTTCTTCCAACAAAAATATATACTCAACAGAAGCATCCTTAAAATATTTTCTAATTCAAGCTATTGCTTCTTCAACTCTGCTTTTTTTAATTTTACTAAAAACAAATATCCATGAAATATTTTATTTAACCAAAATAAATTCATGAAATAACCTAATTATAATTCCCTTATTAATAAAAATTGCATGTGCCCCTTTTCATTGATGATTACCTTCAGTTATAGAAGGCTTATCTTGAATTAATTGTTTTATCATTTTATCAGTACAAAAAATTGCTCCTTTAATACTCATCTTCTACACAATAACAAATAGAAATTTTATTCAATTTATAATTATTTCATCAGCATTTATAGGAGCAATTGGAGGACTTAATCAAATTTCTCTACGAAAAATTTTATCTTTCTCATCAATTAATCATATCGGCTGAATATTAACAACCATAATTATAGGTTTTAACCTATGACTAATATACTTTTTAATCTACTCAATTAATATTATCTGTATCATCACTTTAACATCTATAACCAATTTATCTTTCATCTCTCAAACCTTCAATTCAATAAATAACAAAAAAATCATTAAATTTATTCTATTCATTTCAATTTTATCACTTGGTGGTCTTCCACCTTTTCTAGGATTTTTTCCAAAATGAATTACAATTCAATTTATAGCTGAAAATTTAATAACATTTACATCAATAATTCTCATTATATCCTCTCTACTCACCTTGTACTATTACATACGAATAATATTTACAACACTCATAATTACCAATTCAGAAATTATTTGATCCATAAGAATTTATCCAAAACTCAAATTTTCAAAAATATTAATATTTTCTACATCAACCTTAATTTTAGGGATATTAATCTGCACTTTATTTTTATCTATATACTAGAAGGCTTTAAGTTAAACCAAACTAATATCCTTCAAAGTTATAAATAAAGAAACTTCTTTAAGTCTTAGTATTAACTTACACCATCAGAATTGCATTCTAACATCATTTTTGAATATAAGACCTTTTGGTAAAAAAGAAAATTCTTCTTAATAAATTTACAATTTATCACCTATAACCTCGGCCATTTTACCTTTATTATTGCAACGATGGCTATTCTCAACAAATCATAAAGATATTGGAACTTTATACTTCATTTTTGGTGCTTGAGCAGGAATATTAGGAACATCTTTAAGAATTTTAATCCGAACAGAATTAGGCCAACCAGGTTCTTTAATTGGTGATGATCAAATTTATAATGTAATTGTAACTGCTCATGCCTTCATTATAATTTTTTTTATAGTTATACCAATCATAATTGGAGGATTTGGAAATTGATTAGTTCCCTTAATATTAGGGGCACCTGATATAGCTTTTCCTCGGATAAATAATATAAGTTTTTGGTTATTACCTCCCTCAATTCTCCTTTTATTAATTAGAAGAATAGTAGAAAGAGGAGCTGGTACAGGATGAACTGTATATCCTCCTCTTTCAGCAAGTATTGCTCATGCAGGTCCTGCAGTTGATTTAACAATTTTCTCCTTACATCTCGCTGGTATATCTAGTATTATAGGAGCTGTAAATTTTATTACAACCATAATTAATATAAAACCAACTTTTATAAATCAAACTCAAGTGCCTCTATTTGTTTGATCTGTCGGTATTACTGCTTTACTATTACTTTTATCATTACCAGTTTTAGCTGGAGCAATTACTATACTTTTAACTGATCGAAATCTTAATACATCATTCTTTGATCCTGCTGGAGGAGGAGATCCTATTTTATATCAACATTTATTTTGATTTTTTGGTCATCCTGAAGTTTACATTTTAATCTTACCAGGATTTGGTATAATTTCACATGTTATTTCACATGAAAGTGGAAAAAAAGAAGCTTTTGGTAATTACGGAATAATTTGAGCTATATCAGCAATTGGATTTTTAGGATTTGTAGTATGAGCTCATCATATATTTACAGTTGGAATAGATGTGGATACTCGAGCATATTTTACAGGAGCAACTATAATTATTGCTGTACCAACTGGAATTAAAATTTTTAGTTGACTTGCAACAATATATGGATCCAAAATAGTATACAGACCTGCTTCTTTATGAGCTTTAGGTTTCATTTTCCTTTTTACTGTTGGAGGTTTAACAGGAGTTATTCTAGCCAATTCAGCAATTGATATTATTTTACATGATACATATTATGTAGTAGCTCATTTCCATTATGTCTTATCTATAGGAGCAGTATTTGCTATTATAGCCGGTTTTGTTCATTGATATCCTTTATTTACCGGATTAACTTTAAATTCCAATTGACTAAAAAGTCAATTCTTTACAATATTTGTAGGAGTAAATTTAACTTTCTTTCCCCAACACTTTTTAGGACTTGCAGGAATACCTCGACGATATTCTGATTATCCTGATGCATATACTTCATGAAATATCATTTCAACTATAGGATCAATAATTTCCTTTATTGCCGTAGTAATATTCATTTTTATCTTATGAGAAAGTATAAGTTCAAATCGTCCAGTTCTATTTTCATCACAAATAAATAGATCTATTGAATGAATTCATAATCTTCCTCCAACAGAACATACTTATAATGAATTAACCTTAATTACTAAATAATTAACTTCTTATTCTAATATGGCAGATTAGTGCAGTGGATTTAAGCTCCATAAATAAAGTAATTTACTCTTTTTTTAGAATCCAAATGGCTACATATGCAAATTTAGGATTTCAAGATAGTGCTTCACCTTTAATAGAACAACTTATATACTTTCATGATCATTCAATATTTATTATTATAATAATTGTAATTACTGTAGGTTATATAATTATATCTTTAATAATAAATAAATTTATAGATCGAAATGTTATAGATGGTCAATATCTAGAAATTTTATGAACTATCCTACCAGCTGTAGTTCTGATTTTTATTGCCTTACCTTCACTTCGAATTTTATATTTAATTGATGAAAATTCTAATCCCACTTTAACTCTGAAAACTATTGGACATCAATGATATTGAAGTTATGAATATTCAGATTTCACTGATATTGAATTTGATTCTTATATAATTCCTCAAAATGAATTAAACTCTTATAATATCCGATTATTAGAAGTAGATAACCGCACATCACTTCCAATAAATACCTTAACTCGAATCTTAATTACATCAGAAGATGTAATTCACTCCTGAACAATTCCAAGAATTGGTATTAAAGCTGATGCTACTCCAGGACGACTTAATCAAGCAACATTTTGATTTAACCGTCCTGGAGTCTTCTATGGACAATGTTCAGAAATTTGTGGTGCAAATCATAGATTTATACCTATTGTAATTGAAAGAACCTCAACAAATGATTTCCTTAAATGAATTTATAATATATCTGAATCATCAGATGACTGAAAAGCAAGTAATGGTCTCTTAAACCAGAACATAGTAATTTAGCAATTACTTCTGATGAAAGAAGTTAGTTAAAAAATAACATTAGTATGTCATATTAAAATCATTAATAATTTAATACTTCTTTATTCCTCAAATAATACCTTTAAATTGGTTAATACTATTTTCTTTCTTTTCATTTCTTCTACTTACATTTAATGTAATAAATTACTATTCATTTTTCATTAAATCAACTTCCTTATATTCAACAAAAGTAATTACTAAAAACATAATTTGAAAATGATAACTAATCTATTTTCAGTTTTTGACCCATCAACTAGTATTAGAAATTCATCTATTAACTGAGTAAGAACTTTAATTGGTTTAATATTAATTCCAACTTCTTTATGATTAATCCCAAATCGTACTATAATTATATGAAATTTTATTATCAATAAATTACATGAAGAATTTAAGTTACTTATTGGAAAAAAGAAAATTAGTAAAGGATCAACCTTTATTTTTATTTCAATTTTTTCTATTATTCTATTTAATAATTTTTTAGGTTTATTTCCTTATATTTTCACTAGAACAAGTCATATAGTTATAACTTTAACTCTTGCCTTACCTTTATGATTATGCTTTATATTATATGGTTGAATTAATAATACTAAATATATATTTGCACATTTAGTTCCTCAAGGAACACCAGGAGTTTTAATACCATTTATAGTATGTATTGAAACAATTAGTAATATTATTCGACCAGGAACTTTAGCAATTCGACTTGCTGCTAATATAATCGCTGGTCATCTTTTATTAACACTTTTAGGTAATACAGGAAGAACTATAATAATATCTTTATTACCTTTATTAATTATTACTCAAATTCTACTATTAACTTTAGAATCAGCTGTAGCAATTATTCAATCTTATGTTTTTGCAGTTTTAAGTACTTTATACTCTAGAGAAGTTAATTAATAATGTCAATACATACTAATCATCCATACCATTTAGTAACTTATAGTCCATGACCAATTGTTGCAGCTTTTAGAATTATAGTAGCCATATTAGGATTTATTAAATTTTCATATGAATTTAATGAAAAACTTTTATTTTTAGGAATATTAATCTTAACAATTACTACTATTCAATGATGACGAGATGTTATCCGAGAAAGAACTTATCAAGGACATCATACCAAAGAAGTTATAACAGGTTTACGATGAGGAATAATTTTATTTATTGTATCAGAAGTATTTTTTTTTATTTCATTTTTCTGAACCTTTTATCATAGTAGACTTGCTCCAGCTATTGAATTAGGATCAATTTGACCTCCTTTAGGAATTATACCTTTTAATGCCCTCCAAATTCCTCTTCTTAATACAACAGTTTTATTAGCTTCAGGAATTACAATTACATGAAGTCATCACGGTTTATTAGAAAATAATTATAATCAATCTATTCAAGGATTAATATTCACTATTCTATTAGGATTATATTTTACTATACTCCAATTATATGAATATTACGAAGCACCTTTTACAATTGCTGATTCAGTCTTCGGTTCTTCATTTTTTGTAGCTACAGGATTTCATGGATTACATGTAATTATTGGAACAACTTTCCTAATTACATGTTTATCACGAATATTATTTATACACTTTACATCAAATCATCACTTTGGATTTGAAGCAGCTGCTTGATATTGACATTTTGTTGATGTTGTATGATTATTCCTTTATGTTTCCATTTATTGATGAGGTAGATAAATAATTTATTTAGTATAAAAAAGTACATTTGATTTCCAATCAAATAGTCTAATTTTTAGAATAAATAATTCAAATCTTAAGAATTATAGCATTTATTATATTAACAATTTCATTTATTATTATAATCTTAACAAATTTCTTATCAAAAAAAATTATTGAAGACCGAGAAAAAAGATCCCCATTTGAATGTGGATTTGATCCAATTAGATCTTCACGTTTACCCTTCTCCTTACGATTTTTCTTAATTGCTATCATCTTTTTAATCTTTGATGTAGAGATTGCATTAATTTTACCAATAACTATTATTCCTTTTAGATCAAATATAATAACATGAAGTATTACAAGAATATTATTTCTCCTAATTTTAACAATTGGATTATATCATGAATGAAATCAAGGATCTCTTGAATGAGCTTCATAATTATATCAATTTAGGGTTATAGTTAATTATAACATTTGATTTGCACTCAAAAAGTATTGAATTATCAATTTTCCTTAAAGTAAGTAAGAAGCAAATTAATTGTAATCAGTTTCGACCTGATATTAAGATATATTATATCCTTATTTAATTAATTGAAACCAAATAGAGGTATATCACTGTTAATGATAAAATTGAAATTTATTTTCCAATTAAGAAGATGTGATATTCAAATAAAAGCTGCTAACTTATTATTTAAGTGGTTAAAATCCATTTACATCTTAATTTATATAGTTTAAATAAAACATTACATTTTCATTGTAAAAATAAAATTTACTTTTTATAAATTATTCAAAGATATTTATTATCTCAATAACAGCTTCAATGTTATACTCTATATAAGATATTTGAATATATAATAAATATAATTAAAATTAAAGTTACTAAAAAAATTACTAAATAAGATTTTAAATCATTTGTTTGAAATCATTGATTAAAACCACTTAACTTTATTAAAATATAATTTATATTTTGTGCACCAAAATATTCTCTTCACCCTAAATCAATAAATTTAATTGAATTTAAACCAGTTCTTAAAGGAAATTTTCTAACCCCTTGAGTAAAAATTAATGGTATAAATCATATAGATCCAGAAAAAATAATTAGACTATAATACTTAAATAAATTAAAATAATAATTAATTCTATATTTGAATAAAATTCTTCCTATTCATAATCCCATAATTCTTACAATAATAGGTATAAATTTTATAATTGAAGGTAAACAAATAAAATAAGGAGTATAAAAAATTATTCAATTTAATATTCTACCTCCAAATACAGCAAAAATTATTAAACCTAATATTCCATAAACTATTATTCAACTCTCTTCACTTAACTTAAATATAGGAATTATATTAAAATCTCCTCATAAAACATAATAAAATAAACGAAAAGAATAACTTACAGTAAGTCCAGTTGAAAAAAAATATATAAAATATATAAATAAATTTAAATTTCTTAAAGAAACTACTTCTAAAATTATATCTTTTGAATAAAAACCAGCTAAAAAAGGTAAACCACATAAAGCAAAATTTGAAACTATAAAACAAGCTGAAGTTAGTGGTATAAAAAGTGATAAATTTCCCATAAACCGAATATCTTGAAAATTTTTTACATTATGAATTACTATTCCAGCACATATAAATAATAAAGCTTTAAATAAAGCATGAGTTAATAGATGAAAAAAAGCTAAGTCAGCAAAACCTATTGATAAAATTCTTATTATTAACCCTAATTGACTTAAAGTAGATAAAGCAATAATTTTTTTTAAATCATATTCAAAATTAGCTCCTAATCCAGACATAAATATTGTTAATACAGAAATTACTAATAAAAATCTTAATAATCAATTTGGAAAAGCTTTACTAAAACGAATTAATAAATAAACACCTGCCGTAACTAAAGTTGAAGAATGAACTAAAGCTGAAACAGGTGTAGGAGCTGCTATAGCAGCTGGTAATCAAGCTGAAAAAGGGATTTGAGCTCTTTTTGTTATCCCTGCTAATACAACTAAAAATGAAATTAAACATAATTCATATTCATTTATTATACAATCTAAATAATAAATATAATTTCATCTACCAAAATTTATTATTCACGCAATAGCTATTAATAAAGCTACATCTCCTACTCGATTTGATAAAGCAGTTAATATTCCAGCATTATAAGATTTTACATTTTGATAATAAATTACCAAACAATAAGATACTAATCCTAATCCATCTCATCCTAATAAAATTCTAATTAAATTAGGACTAATAATTAAAAATATTATTGATAAAACAAATATTAAAACTAAAAAAATAAATCGATTAAGGGTAATATCCCCACTTATATAATCTTCTCTATATAAAATTACCAAAGAAGAAATTAATATTACAAAACTCATAAATAATAAAGATATTCAATCAAATAATAGAGTTATAACAACTGAAATAGAATTTAATCTTACAATCTCTCATTCAATAAAATAAATTAAATCATTTATAATACAAAATATACTTAATATAAATATTAATAATGATAAAAATAATAATGAAAAAAATCTAATAAAACATAATGATAAAAACATCATAACCTAAGATAAATTTTATATCTATGATACCACAAATCATAATTTTATTTTAAACTACTTAAGTACTAAAATCAAATTAATACAAATTCTCTTTTTAAAATTAATAAATTTAATGGTAATCAATGTAATATTAACAATAAATATTCACGACAATATCCACTTACTCTTCTATAAATTCCAGAATAATAAATTCCATGTTGACTATATGAATATAAATATAAAGTATAAGCAGCACTAAAAAAAGAAATTAATATCAAAAATAACATTACTATTCATATTCAACCAATTATACTATTAAATAATCCAATTTCTCCTATTAAATTTAAAGAAGGAGGTGCTGCTATATTACAAGATGATAATAAAAATCATCATAAAGTTATACTTGGTATTAAATTCAATAAACCTTTATTAATTAATAAACTTCGACTTCCTAGTCGTTCATAACTAATATTAGCTAAACAAAATAAGCCAGATGAACATAAACCATGAGCAATTATTAAAACAAAAGTTATATAAAAACCCCAAATATTTAAAGTTATTAAACCCCCTACAACTAATCCTATATGAGCAACAGAAGAATATGCAATTAAAGCCTTTATATCAACTTGCCGTAAACATATTAATCTTACTAAAAAACCACCAACTAATCTAATAGAAAGTCAAAATACATTAATTAATATTCCAATTCTTATTAAATATTCAAAAACTCGTAATAATCCATATCCCCCTAACTTAAGTAAAACCCCTGCTAAAATTATTGATCCTGAAATAGGAGCTTCTACATGAGCTTTAGGTAATCATAAATGAACTAAATATATTGGCATTTTTACTAAAAATGCCAAAATTATTCTTAAATATAAATAAAAATTCATAAAATCATTTTTACAAATTAAAGAAAAAATTAAACAATTTAAATTACTATATATATATATAATACCAATTAATAAAGGTAAAGAAGCAAATAGAGTATAAAAAAGTAAATAAATACCAGCTTGGAGACGCTCAGGTTGATATCCTCAACCAAAAATTAAAAATAAAGTAGGAATTAAACTCCCTTCAAAAAAAAAATAAAAGGAAATTATATTAAGTCTACAAAATGTACAATATAATATTAATAATAATAATAAAATCATAAATAAAAATAAATTATTATAAAATTTATAACGAATTACAGAATATCTAGCTAAAATTATTAAAACGCAAATTCAAAAACTTAATATTACTAAACCATATGATAAAAAGTCATAACCAAAATTATATCTTAAATTACTTCAATTAAAAAAATCAATATTAATTATAAATATTAATGAAACAAAAAATATTAAATTTTGAATTAATCATCATCTTTTTCTCTTAAAACATAAAGGGATTATAAAAATTATATATAAAATATAACTTAACATTGTAATAACCCAAAGGAATTAAAATAATCATTACCATGAGTACGAATTATTGATACTAAAATTGATAAACCTAAAGCACCTTCACATACAGCAAAAGATAAAAAAAATATTGTTATATATAATTCTCCTCTTATTATCATTACATAATTATATAAAATAATAAATAAAATTAAAATAATAAATTCCAATCTTAATAAAGTTATTAATAAATGTTTACGTTTAGAAGAAAAAACTCATAATCCACAAAAAAATATAAAATAAAATATTATTAACATTAAAGTTTTAATAGTTTAAAATAAAACATTGGTCTTGTAAACCAAAAATAAGTTTAACTTTTAAAACTTCAAAGGAAAGAAAATCCTATCATTAATTTCCAAAACTAATATTTTTTTTAAACTATCCTTTGATATATTATATTTATTATTAAGAATTAGTATTATATTAAGAATTATTTTTATTTTTCTTAATCATCCTTTATCTATAGGATTAATCTTATTTTTACAAACTATTTCCTTATGTTTAATTAGTGGATTTATATCTTTAAGATTTTGATTCTCTTATATTTTACTTTTAATTTATCTAGGAGGTATACTAGTTTTATTTATATATATTACCAGTTTAGCATCAAATGAAATATTTTATTATTCAAATAAAATCTTATTTACAATTATTCTTTTTCCTTTAATTCTACTTTTTTTATACATCATAAATTTTAATTATTCTATAAATTCATATGAAAATATAGAAAATAGTTCAAGAATACAAATTATTTCAAATAATTTTTTATTAAAAATATATAATCAACCTACAAATATAATAACAATTATAATTGCTTCCTATTTATTTCTAACATTAATTGCAGTAGTAAAAATTATTAATATTTATAAAGGACCTCTACGACAAATAAATTAATGAATAAACCTTTACGAAAAATTCATCCTTTAATTAAAATTTCTAATAATGCATTAGTAGATCTACCAACACCTTCTAATATTTCATCATGATGAAACTTTGGTTCATTACTAGGTTTATGTTTAATAATTCAAATTATAACAGGATTATTCTTAGCAATACATTATTCAGCCCATATTGATTTAGCATTTTCTAGAGTTGCTCATATTTGTCGAGATGTTAATTATGGTTGATTACTACGTACTTTACATGCTAACGGTGCATCTATATTTTTTATTTGCATTTATTTACATATTGGACGAGGTATATATTATGGATCATATAAATTTTATTATACTTGAATAATTGGAGTTATTATTTTATTTCTTGTTATAGCAACTGCCTTCATAGGATATGTTTTACCCTGAGGGCAAATATCATTTTGAGGAGCTACAGTTATTACAAATTTATTATCTGCAATTCCATATTTAGGAATTGAACTAGTTCAATGAGTATGAGGAGGTTTTGCGGTTGATAATGCTACCCTTAATCGATTTTTCACATTCCATTTTGTTTTACCATTTATTGTTTCAGCTATAGTAATAATTCATTTATTATTTCTTCACCAAACAGGATCTAATAATCCTCTTGGAGTTAATAGAAATATTGATAAAATTCCCTTTCACCCTTATTTTACATTTAAGGACATTTTAGGATTTATTATTTTATTTTTAACTCTTTCAATTTTATCACTGAAAGAACCTTACATTTTAGGAGATCCAGATAATTTTACTCCTGCTAATCCTTTAATTACTCCAATTCATATTCAACCAGAATGATATTTTCTATTTGCATATGCTATTTTACGATCTATTCCTAATAAATTAGGAGGAGTTATTGCCTTAGTTATATCAATTGCAATTCTATTCCTAATACCATTTACAATTACAAATTCACGAGGAATACAATATTATCCTATCAATCAATTTATATTCTGATCAATGGTAATAATTGTAATTTTATTAACTTGAATTGGAGCACGTCCAGTTGAAGATCCTTATATTTTAACAGGACAAATTCTTACTATTTTATATTTCCTTTACTATATTTTAAATCCTTTAATTATTATAATTTGAGATAATATTCTATATAAAACATAACTTAATTTATAAGTTATAAACTTAATGTTTAAGCTTATGTCTTGAAATCATAATGAAAGGGTTAAAATCCCTTATTAACTTTATACTTAATAAAACCTTAAAAGAAAATTTTTAATCCTAAATAAAAAAATAAAAAATTTAAAGACAAAGGTAAAAATCTCTTTCATGCTAAATACATTAATTTATCATAACGATAACGCGGTAATGTACCACGAACCCAAATATATATAAAAGCAATAAAAATCAATTTTAAATAAAATATAAATGAAGTTAAATTAGATCCTAAAAAAATAACACATATTAATATTCTTATAAATAAAATTCTTGAATATTCACTTAAAAAAATTAAAGCAAATCCTCCTCTTCCATATTCCACATTAAAACCTGAAACTAATTCAGATTCACCTTCAGCAAAATCAAATGGACTTCGATTTGTTTCAGCAAGACATGATACAAATCAAACATTACATAAAGGAAAACATAAAAATAAAAATCAAATACCTAGTTGATTATAATAAAAATCTAATAATGAATAACTATTAATTAAAAAAACAAATGATAATAAAATTAAAGCTAATCTAACTTCATAAGAAATAGTTTGTGCTACTGCACGTAATCCTCCTAATAAAGCATAATTTGAATTTGATGATCAACCAGCTAATATAACTGTATAAACACCTATTCTTGTACAAACCAAAAAAAAAAATAATCCTAAATTAAAAGTAAAAAAACCTATTATATAAGGTATTAATATTCATAAAATTAAAGACAAAAAAAAAGAAAATACAGGACAAACATAATATAATAAATAATTAGAGACCAAAGGATTTATATGTTCTTTACAAAATAATTTAATAGCATCACCAAAAGGCTGTAAAATTCCCATAAAACCAACTTTATTTGGACCCTTACGAAGATGAATATATCCTAAAACTTTACGTTCCAATAAAGTAAAAAAAGCCACTCTTACTAATACAAAAATAATTAAAATTAATCCAATTACTAATAATAAATATAATTCTTTAATTAAAATTACTATCTATGAAATTAATCATATTTATAGATTCTAAATCTATTACACTCAATTCTGCCAAAATAGTTATTAATAAAATTCAATAAACAAAAATTATTTTTAATATCTGGTCCTCTCGTACTAAGATATTTTAATAAATTAAAGATAGAAACCAACCTGGCTTACACCGGTTTAAACTCAGATCATGTAAGATTTTAAAGGTCGAACAGACCAAGTTATTGAACATCTACACCCAAAACTAATCTTAATCCAACATCGAGGTCACAATCTCTTTTTTCGATATGAACTCTTAAAAAGAATTATGCTGTTATCCCTAAGGTAATTTAATCTTTTAATCATTAAATATGGATCATTTAATTACTTATAATATTAAATATAAAGAAAAGTTATTTTTATTTTCCAATCACCCCAATTAAATACAAATCATAATAATTTAAAATTTCGAATTAACTTAATTAATTATTAAATGTATTAAACTCTATAGGGTCTTCTCGTCCCTTAATAAAATTTAAGTATTTTTACTTAAAATCTAAATTCAATTAAATTTATATAAAACAGTATTTACCTCGTCCAACCATTCATTCCAGCCTTTAATTAAAAGACTAATGATTATGCTACCTTTGCACAGTCAAAATACTGCGGCCCTTTAAATTTCCTTCAGTGGGCAGGTTAAATTTCTTAAATAAATTCAAGAAACCATGTTTTTAATAAACAGGCGAGCAAAATATTTGCCTAATTCCTTATACTAATATTTCAATTTAATAATATGAAATAAAATAAAACTTTACTAATTAAATTATACTTTTTATTATTATAAAATTCAATAAAACATTTTAATATAAAATTTAAACAATAATTAAAAATCCTATAAAATAAGAATTAAATTTTAACATCCTTAAATCAATAACAAATTCTAAATTTATAAAATCCTCTTTATACTATTAATATTATAAATATATTTTTAAAAGATAATCCCTTTAAAAATTTAGAACATAACATATTTTAAAATATAAATTTTAAATAAATTATATCCCCTGAATTAAATTCATTTATTAAAAAACTAGATATCCTTAAAAACGATTAACATATCATTACCAATTAAATATTATTAATATTTCTGACACAATAATTAATATATTTAATTAGATCTTTTAAATTCGAGAATAAAAAATTTATAATTCATTTTAATATACTCTGATACACAAGATACAACAAATAAAATTTCCTTATCTTAATTATACTTTATATTTTAAATTTCCTTCACAGTACTAATTTACTATAGTTAAATTTATTTAATCAATTAATTATACAATAACTAAAATTTATTTAATTCAAATATTAAATATAACCCTTAAAAATAACAATTATATTAATTTCAAGTTACATCGAATCGCACGATAAATAATTTCAGTGTAAATGAAAATCCTAACTTTAAGTTTAACTTGTTTACTTTCTAAGTACATCTTCCGATACACTTACTTTGTTACGACTTATCTCATCTTATAACGAGAGTGACGGGCGATGTGTACACACCATAGAGCTATAAATCATTTTAATAATCTATATAAAATTACAATTAAATCCACCTTCAAATTATATCCCAATAAAAATCCATAATAAATACAATTTATTGTAATCCATTACTCAACTTATACATTACTGCACCTTGATTTGAAATATTAAATATTTTTATATTTAGAAAATCTACCTAAAAGTATATTCATTAAACAACGGTATACAAGAAATAATATAAGTAAGGTTCAACGTGGATTATCGATTACTTAACAGATTCCTCTAAATAGACTATAATGCCGCCAAATTCTTTAAGTTTCAAGATCATATCTACTAATACTCCAGCTTAAAATTTTACGATAAAAATAATAGGGTATCTAATCCTAGTTTAGATTTTTAATTTCATAACAATCTTACTAAAAATATATTCCTCAAAATATTAAATATTTCACCTTATAATATTTCAATTTCTATAGATATATTAATTAATAATTACTTAAAAGCTAATAATATTCATTTGATTTTGCTGTATAACCGCGGATGCTGGCACAACTTTCACCAAACCTAAATAACATTTACCAAATCTAAACTTACTTAATAACAATAAAATTATCTACTGCTAAATTATAAAAATAATCCTTTAGAAAATTTAAATTACAAACATTTACATATAAATTAATGTTAAAATGAATAATACAAGCAAGAATAAAACTTGAGATTTAATCTTAAATTAAATTGATTGGATTAAACCGGGTAATGGTTCACTTTGATGAAATTAAATTGATTGGATTAAACCGGGTAATGGTTCACTTTGATGAAATTAAATTGATTGGATTAAACCGGGTAACATTCAGTAAATTAAGCCAAAGGCCTTCCCTCTTGAAAATTGAATTTTTTGCCCAAAATTCGATTCTAAAGTTTTTTTCCAAACATTGGATCAAGTTTACTTATTAGTATTTATTCTACTATTCTATTACACTAGATTCCATTTTTTCTCCCTATTTAAATGGAATCTAGTGTAATAGAATAGGTAGAATAAATACTATAAGTATATAATAAATAATTTAATAATATATCTCTACCTTAACTGGTTAACTAAAGATCTCTGGAAGACACATCCTTATGTATTTATTATTAAAACCCCTTTTCTAATTCTCTCCATATAGGTTATTATACCTTATATAAATTTAAGTATTAAAACATACGTATAATGTAAATAAATCTTCCTTTATAAGCATTTATTTATTCAAAAGGTTACATATAATATTATGTCCTTATTATACTCTTCAAGAAATTTTTGCTCAAACCTGCAACTTTACAAGATAAATTTCAATACCCTTAAATTTTGTCCAATGAAATAAAAATTTCTTTAAACGAAAAAAAATTAAATTGTTTCAAAAA